AGATTTGATCTCCGAGTTGAATATACACTCTATTCAATGGAAATAGAAGGAATTCCTCATCAGTCGGTTAGGATCAATCTAAACCAGACCATTATATTATGTATACAATTCAACATGCCAACTATTAAACAACTTATTAGAAATCCAAGACAGCCAATCAGAAATGTCACGAAATCCCCCGCTCTTCGGGGATGTCCTCAACGTCGAGGAACATGTACTAGGGTGTATGTGCGACTCGTTTAGATTATCAGCTGGTACATAACAAAAGAAAAAAATAACTTTTCCAGTATCAATGGTCAGTATCTGAGTGAATGGGATAGAATGGAAGAAGGAACTCCACTCATTATTTTAAAAAACCCTATCATATCCCTCTATTTTGTATAAAGTTTATGGTTTCCATTGGTGCAAATCCAATTACCTCAATTGAAAATGAGAAGAAATTCTCCATTGGTAGCAAATGGTTATCCATTAAGCGGAGGAAATCCTATTTAAAAAACATAACGATTAGGCTCACACTCTGGCAAGAACGGACTAACAGGGCCAGCTACCCCAGCTAACTTTCATACTTAAATACCGTTACTTTATAAGTAGATCTCGTTGTGAAAGACCTATTACTGGAGAATTCATGGGTAGAGCCAAAGAATGTGAACTATACAAGTTCCCAATAACGTTGATTAGTTGATTAAATGAAGTGAAAGGCTCCGGTGTATAGAGAAGACCTCACCGTTTCAGAAGTAACCATAGAAACGAAGGAACCCTACTATTTCTTTATCTAGTTCTATTTTTTTTATTTACTCTATTTTTTTTGATACATAGGAAAATAAAATTTCTTATGTCTTTCTTATTCTTGTTTCGTGGTAAAATACCTAAACAAAAAAAGAAAAATCGTGGTTGGGAAGGTTATAGTAGCAAAAGCCATTGGAATTTTTATTTTATACATTGGAGAAAGCCGTTTTGTTAGTATAGTAATAGAAGACAGAGTAAATAAAAGAATAGCTGAAAGAAAGAAAAAATGAGTTATTCGAAAAAGTTTCATTTATTCCATGACCAGAATTAAACGGGGATATGTAGCTCGGAAACGCCGAAAAAAAATGCATTTCTTTGCATCAAGTTTTCGAGGGGCTCCTTCAAGGCTTACTCGAACTATGACTCAACAGGAAAAAAGAGCTTTGGCTTCAGCTCATCGGGATAGGGGTAGGCAAAAGAGAGATTTTCGTCGTTTGTGGATCACTCGGATAAACGCAGTAATTCGCGAAATAGGAGTATCCTATAGTTATAGTAAATTAATACACGATCTGTACAAGAACCAATTGCTTCTTAACCGTAAAATACTTGCGCAAATAGCTATATCAAATAGGAAATGTCTTTATATGATTTCGAACGAGATCATCTAAATAAAAAAAGTAGATTGTAAAGAATCCAACGGACTATTTTCGATGGAGTTCCCGGAGAATGAACTCCGGGAAGGTAGAGTCTAAATTACGATGATAAAATATCATAAAATAGTAAAACACGTTCAATCCAAAAAGATTTCTGATTCATTTTTTTCTTATGACACGATAATCAAATATAGATTCACGGATTTTTCAAGCAAAACACCAATCCGCATTTGAGTTCGGATTGAAATTCTGATTCAAGTGAAGAAGCCTATTTATTTTTTTTATTTATTTTGAATTTTTCTTTCTTTTGACCTTTATTTTGATTTCTGGCTTTCAAAGCATTAGTTCTAGCGGTCGACTCGCTTATTTGAAATCCTTTCCTTTTAAAGGGTAACAAAGATAAAATACGAGCTTGTTTTATCGCAAGAGTAATTAATCGTTGTTGTTTCAAGGTCAATCTATTCACTCGTCTAGATAATATTTTTCCTTGTTCACTAATAAATCGGCTAATTAAGCTCATGTTTCTATAATCAATTCGATCCCCCGATTGAATCGGGGGCAAACGCCTACGAAAAGATCGCTTGGATTTAAGAAAAGGTCGCTTGGATTTATCCATAGTTTGTTTAGTTTATTCCCTATCCCGAATATCTTATTTTCTTATTTTTTCATTATAATTCAATTTCATTGTAAATTTGCCCCAAATAGGATTTTTTTATTTCAATCTGTTATAGATTATAGATCTGGTATAGAGAATGCCGTTCTTTTTTCCCCTCCTTGAAAGAAAGACCAATTTATTTTTTGATCTCTCCATGAATCGTATGTTTGTAACAATAGGGACAGAATTTCTTCAATTCTAATGGATTAGGCGTATTGTGCCGGTTCTTTTGAGTAATATATCTGGAAATGCCCGTTGATACCTTATTAACACCGTTTCGGACACAACTGGTACATTCCAAAATCACCGCGACTCGTACATCTTTACTCTTGGCCATGAACCTCCTTTAGATTTTTGATTGACTCAACTCTTCTATTTTCAATTCAAAACAAAGAAAGGAAAAAATAGAAGTTACTAAATAAATTGAAAATGAATTTCAATTTGTAAATGAAATTAGAAATGAAAT